CCAGGTAGTGATTTTTTTTTATAGTATAAGCGGCTTCCGCCGAAAACCTCTTATGGCTGCAGAAAGACGATATATCGCTAAATGGAGTATGTGGATATCTTTAATGGGGTCATACGAAGGATATGTTATTAGTTTAGATCTAATCAATTTAATGAATTACTCCTAAAGGTTCACATCAAACTAGTGCTAGTTGATGAGAGTGACTTCGGAAACAAAAAGACTAAAGTCAAATTTATTTGGGGTATTCTCTCAATTTCAAGAAAATGCAACCGGGTCAAGTATGAGTTGTCGATCAGAACATATATGGATAGAAACTATAACGGGGTCTCGCAAAACAAGTAATTTCTGCTGGACTGTTATCCTTTTTTTAGGTTCATTAGGATTTTTGTTAGTTGGAACTTCCAGTTATCTTGGTCAAAATTGGATATCTTTATTTCCATCTCAGCAAATAGTTTTTTTTCCACAAGGGATTGTGATGTCTTTCTATGGGATTGCGGGTCTTTTTATTAGCTCCTATTTATGGTGCACTATTTCTTGGAATGTAGGTAGTGGTTATGATCGATTCGATCGAAAAGAAGGACTTGTGTGTATCTTTCGTTGGGGATTTCCCGGAAAAAATCGTCGTATCTTCCTCCGATTCCTTAGAAAAGATATTCAATCCGTCCGAATAGAAGTTAAAGAGGGTATTTATGCTCGTCGTGTCCTTTATATGGATATCAGAGGGCAGGGAGCGTTTCCATTGACCCGTACTGATGAGAATTTGACTGCGTGGGAAATTGAACAAAAAGCTGCGGAATTGGCCTATTTCTTGCGTGTACCTATCGAAGTTTTTTGAGAAATGGGAAAAATTTTCTCAGCAGGAGGGGAAAACTCAAGAATCTTCTTTTTCTAGAACATATTTCTATAACATAGCTTAACTGAGGTTTCGTCCGAACACGAGCTAAAGCAGGCTTATATGGGACAAGGATAAAACAAAACTCTTTTTGAGTTGGAGTCTTTTTTATATATATATGTAAATGTACACAACTCCATTCAATAAAAACACGAAGTAACAAATTGAAAGAATGGATTCATCTCATAATCAACCCTTTGGAAATAAAAACACCCTTTTCCTATTTTCTATTTTGTAGAGTTTTCAGTCGAATATATATATACAAAATATATAAATCCAGACTAGTTGGAATTGAAACTTTAGATTCAGATAGATCATATCCTGTAAATTTTTTTCAATCGACACGCCTTAGTTATCTATTTTTGTGCTCCGTAATGCCCAAACACTTTAATAACGATTACGGATAACTAGCCAATTTCTGTCTTGGTTTGCAGCTCATTTTTGATCATCACAATATTCTTACGAAACTTCCCTCAATTATTCTATTCCTGACTCCTCATAGTCAGCGAACTTTTTTCTAAATATTAGATATTTAGATAGAATAATAGAAAGGGAGTTCTTTCGTCTCAAAATCGGAATAATAGTCATATTCATTACTTAATTCTTTCGGCGATTCTTCGAAAGGAGATACTTTTGACCAATTGAGTTGAGAGATCGGGAAAGAGTATTTTTGATTCTTTATTCGTTCGAAGTCAAAGTGAATTCTTAGTCAATTTGGGTACTCTTTCTAGATTCGAGAACTAAGCCCGAAATTACAAATCAAAAAGAGTGAATAGATTCCTAGCTTCGATACCGTGGAATAGAACTCGTACGTAAGATAAATATTCGATGGCATAGAATCGATGACGGAGATATTTTCATTAACAACTCACAGATGAAAAAATGGTAAAAAAGAAAGTATTCACCCCTCGTTTATATTTTGCATTTATAGTATTTTTGCCTCAGTGTATTTCTCTCTTATTTAATAAAAGTCTGGAATCTTGGGTTACTAATTGGTGGAATACTGGGCAATCCGAAACTTTTTTGAATGATATTGAAGAAAAGAGTATTCTAGAAAAATTTCTAGAATTAGAAGAACTTCTCCTCTTGGACAAAACTATCAAGGAATACTCGGAGACACATCTACAAAGCCTTCGTATAGGAATCCACACCGAAATAATCCAATTCATCAAGATACATAACGAGGATCGTATACATACGACTTTGCACTTAGCGACAAATCTAATCTCTTTCGTTATTCTAAGTGGTTATTCTATTTTGGGTAATAAAGAACTTGTTATTCTTAACTCTTGGGCTCAGGAATTCTTATATAATTTAAGTGACACAACCAAAGCTCTTTCTATTCTTTTCTTAGCTGATTTATGTCTCGGATTTCATTCGACCCGCGGTTGGGAACTAATAATTAGCTCTGTCTACAAAGATTTTGGGTTTGTTCAGAATGATCAAATTCTATCTTGTCTTGTTTCTATTCTTCCAGTCATTCTAGATAGCATTTTTAAATATTGGGTTTTCTATTATTTAAACCGCGTCTCTCCGTCACTTGTAGTGATTTATCATTCAATAAGTGAAAAATGATCTATCGATCCGAAATTCATCCAATTCAAATGT